CTGGGGGGGCGCGCATGCAGGAAGGAAGTTTGAGCTTGATGCAAATGGCTAAAATATCGTCTGCTTTATATGATTATCAATTAAATAAAAAATTATTTTATGTATCAATCCTTACATCTCCGACAACTGGTGGAGTGACAGCTAGTTTTGGTATGTTGGGGGATATCATTATTGCCGAACCCAATGCCTACATTGCATTTGCAGGTAAAAGAGTAATTGAACAAACATTGAATAAAACAGTACCCGAAGGTTCACAAGCAGCTGAATACTTATTCCAGAAGGGTTTATTCGACCTAATTGTACCACGTAATCTTTTAAAAAGCGTTCTGAGTGAGTTATTTAAGCTCCACGCCTTTTTTCCTTTGAATCAAAAGTCAAGCAAAATCAAGTAGAGCACTAAGTTCAATTATTTTTTTTGTGTTTGTAGCAAAAAGTAGTTAGTTTATCGGAATCAAAGTAAATAAGATAATAATGGCCTTTTCTTTGGTGATAGAAGATCGAATTGTAGAAAGAATTAAAACGAAAGTTGAGGATAACTCTTTTTTTGACCTATATTCCTGATTACGAATCAAGAAACCTTTATCACCAAGAGTGAGTTCTTCCTTTCGTGAAATTAGTAAAATAAAACGAATTTGGTCTTGTCTTAGGTATATAATTTGAAATTTCAATAGAGATAATAGAGTTTTGTATCTTTCTCTATCTACCGAAAAACCATTTTAGCTAAAAATCCATGTTGGGTCGGATTCGAATGAATCCGTCGATAATCTGTAAAAAACTCTTTATCTATTTTTAGAAAAGTAGAAGACAAGAACAAAAGACAAAGAAATGAAGAAAAATAATAAAGTTTATTATCATACATATCTTTCTCATGGAGGAGATGAATAAGTCCATTTATTTAGTTCTACAGTTCTACATTCTTTGCACTTATTCTTATTATACGTACTCAGTTAGATTTAGATATATCGATACTTCGATCTATACTAAGAATTTCAAATTCTTCAAATTCTATTAATAATAAATATTATCTAATATCTAATTAGAATTCAAATTCTTAATTTAATTATAATTATTACAAGATATCTTTATTTATATAATAACATAATAACAGATACAAATAGTAAATCGAGGTACCCCTTCTATGACAAATTTGAACCTTCCATCTATTTTTGTGCCGTTAGTAGGCCTAGTCTTTCCGGCAATTGCAATGGCTTCTTTATTTCTTCATGTTCAAAAAAACAAGATTGTTTAGATCCGCTGGGACCCAATCTCATCCATTTTTTTTTTTGAAAACGTGGACTTGTATCATAACACGGATATCTATTTATTGGAGTATAGTATAACATGTGATTTCCACCGAACATAAAGGAAAAAACTCTTATGCCCGCAGAAACATGATATATGGATATATCAATTCTAGCAATTTTCAAATAGATCAGGATCTCTGGATGGCTGAAATGTAGTCGGTGAATCTATATGTATATCGATATGTATAGTGGGATCGTATTAAATAAAGAGTATGTTATTATTTTAGATTTAACCAATTTGATGAATTACTCCTAAAGGTTGACATCAAACTAGTGCTAGTTCACCTCAAACTAGTGCTAGTTGATGAGAGTTACTTCGGAAACAAAAAAGTAAAGTCAAATTTTTCTGGGGTATTATCTCAATTCCAATAAAATGCAATCGAGTAAAGTATGACTTGGCGATCAGACGATATATGGATAGAACTTATAACGGGGTCTCGAAAAATAAGTAATTTCTGCTGGGCCTTGATCCTTTTTTTAGGTTCATTAGGCTTCTTATTAGTTGGAACTTCCAGTTATCTTGGTAGAAATTTGCTATCTTTTTTTCCGCCTCAGCAAATCATTTTTTTTCCACAAGGAATCGTGATGTCTTTCTACGGAATTGCGGGTCTCTTTATTAGCTCTTATTTGTGGTGCACAATTTCCTGGAATGTAGGTAGTGGTTATGATCGATTCGATAGAAAGGAGGGAATAGTCTGTATCTTTCGTTGGGGATTTCCGGGAAAAAATCGTCGCATATTCCTCCGATTCCTTATAAAAGATATTCAGTCCGTTAGAATAGAAGTTAAAGAGGGTATTTATGCTCGTCGTGTTCTTTATATGGACATCCGAGGCCAGGGGTCCATTCCCTTGACCCGTACTGATGAGAATTTGACTCCACGAGAAATTGAACAAAAGGCTGCTGAATTAGCCTATTTCTTGCGTGTACCAATTGAAGTATTTTGATAAATTGAGAATCAGAACGTTCATTCAATTAAAGAAAACGTATATGAAAGAACCATAAAACGAAACTCTTTTTATGGTCTTTATGTGCACGCAATTCAATAACAAATAACAAATCGAAATAATAGATTCATCTCAGACGGCAAACCATTTCGAAAGCAAGAATTTTTTTTAGTTCAATATTTGTTGGAATTGACACTTTAGATCCAGATAGATCGTATCTTGTAAATTTGAAATTCTTTCTTTTGTATTCTTTAATGACCAACAATTGGATTTCTTAATTAAATACTGAGAACTAGCCAATTTATCCTTTGCTAGTCATTTTTTTTTTATCATCCTAATATCTTTCCCTCAATTATTCTATTCCTGACTATGGGTAATCAATGAAATTTTTTCGAAATATTGGATATTTTGATAGCAAAGGAGTTCTTTCGTCTCAAAATCTGAATAATATTCATTACTTAAAGTGGTTCTTTCGATCATTCATCGAAAGGATACACTTGATTTTTAATTTGACCAATTGAGATATCAGGAAACAATATTCTCAATTTCTTCATTCGAAGTGAATTCTTAGCCTATTTCTGTATTCTTTCTAGATTCAAAGACTAACCACAAAATCACAAAGAAAATAGATTCATAAGTTCGATACCTTGTATAAAACTCATGTGTGTAAGAAATATTCGATCGCATAGAGTGTACGAATGGGTTGATTAACAATTTACAGACGAAAAAATGGCAAAAAAGAAAGCATTCACTCCTCTTTTCTATCTTGCATCTATAGTATTTTTGCCCTGGTGGATTTCTTTCTCAGTTAATAAATGGCTGGAATCTTGGGTTACTAATTGGTGGAATACTGGGCAATCCCAAATTGTCTTGAATAATATTCAAGAAAAGAGTCTTCTAGAAAAATTCAGAGAATTAGAGGAACTCCTCTTCTTGGACGAAATGATCAAGGAATACTCGGAAACACATCTCGAAGAGTTTGGGATAGGAATCCATAAAGAAACGATCCAATTAATCACGATACAAAATGAGAATCGTATGGATACGATTTTGCACTTCTCAACAAATATAATCTGGTTTGGTATTCTAAGCGGGTATTCAATTTTGGGTAAGGAAAAACTTGTTATTCTTAACTCTTGGGCTCAGGAATTCCTATATAACTTAAGTGACACAGCAAAAGCTTTGTGTATTCTTCTAGTAAGTGAGTTTTTTCTCGGATATCATTCACCCCCAGGTTGGGAATTCGTTATACGCTCTATCTATAACGAGGTTGGAGTTGTTGCGAATGAGCAAACTATAACTATTCTTGTTTGCATCCTTCCAGTAATTTTTGATACATGTTTTAAATATTGGCTTTTCCGTTATTTAACTAGTCTGTCTCCGTCAATTTTACTGCTTTATGATTCAATAACTGAATGATAAAGGATCCATTGATATTAATCTAATCCAATTAGAATGCTTAGTACTTTGTAGTTGTACATAAGCAAAGTATTGAAAATCATATTTACTCTTCCTATTTCTAACCATCGGGAAGATTCATCCTAGATTATTCCAGCAAATAGCAGAATCGTGGCTAGGGAACTATACTAGCGACCTACCCAATTTATTGTAGAAATTTTCGCGATCAATGATTGGACCATGCAAACTAGAAATGCTTTTTCTTGGCTAAAGAAACAGATTACTCGATCTATTTCCGTATCGCTCATGATATATATCTTAACTCGGACGTCCATTTCAAGTGCATATCCCATTTTTGCACAGCAGGGTTATGAAAATCCACGAGAAGCGACTGGGCGTATTGTATGTGCCAATTGCCATTTAGCTAATAAGCCCGTGGAAATTGAGGTTCCACAAGCGGTACTTCCTGATACTGTATTTGAAGCAGTTGTTCGAATTCCTTATGATATGCAACTGAAACAGGTTCTTGCTAATGGTAAAAAAGGGGGGTTGAACGTCGGAGCTGTTCTTATTTTACCGGAGGGGTTTGAATTAGCTCCTCCCGATCGTATTTCTCCTGAGATGAAAGAAAAGATTGGCAATTTGTCTTTTCAGAGCTATCGCCCCAATAAAACAAATATTCTTGTGGTAGGCCCTGTCCCTGGTAAAAAATATAGTGAAATAACCTTCCCTATTCTTTCCCCGGACCCTGCTACTAAGAAGGATGTTCACTTCTTAAAATATCCTATATACGTAGGCGGGAACAGGGGAAGGGGTCAGATTTATCCCGACGGCAACAAGAGTAACAATACAGTTTATAATGCTACAGCAGCAGGTATAGTAAGCAAAATCATACGAAAAGAAAAAGGGGGGTATGAGATAACCATAACGGATGCGTCGGAGGGACGTCAAGTGGTTGATATTATCCCTCCCGGACCAGAACTTCTTGTTTCCGAGGGCGAATCTATCAAATTTGATCAACCATTAACGAGTAATCCTAATGTAGGCGGATTTGGTCAGGGAGATGCAGAAATAGTACTTCAAGATCCATTACGTGTCCAAGGACTTTTGTTCTTCTTGGCATCTGTTATTTTGGCACAAATCTTTTTGGTTCTTAAAAAGAAACAGTTCGAGAAGGTTCAATTGGCCGAAATGAATTTCTAGATTCGCAGATTTATCGATATCAAGTACGTAAAAAGAACCAAATTCTTGTTGGCGATTATTTATGATCAAAAAAATGAAATTATGAAAACTCCTTTGTCTTATTTATACTCTTCTTCAAAATCTACATTACATACTCTTTTTCTACGAGAT